TCCCTTATGCGGCCTATTGGTACTAGTGGAGTAGTATTGACCTGCAATACAGAACCTATAGGTGTAACCTTTCGCTCAATACTAGAATCGACAATTGAAGCATTTGAGGCTGCGTCAATCGGGGATACACGACAGAAGGAATTGTTCTATCTCCAAACTAACTTCACCTTCATCAAGCGTAGGTTTATTTCAAGAATCTTTTTTTTTGTATTCCGAATCATGTCTCTTTCTCATAAGACCGAGATCGGTAAATAAAGAAAAAAAAATCAAATCGCACCATCTCTGTAATAGGTAAATGCCTCCCTTTCTCCTGAAGTTGTCGGAATTATTCGTAATAAGATATTGGCTACAATTGAAGAGGTTTTATCAATAAAATTTCCATTTATCCGAGATCTAGGCATAGTTAACAATCCATTCGAGAATTCTTCTCATTACCCTTCGATTCGAGAGAAAATGATCCCACAAACAAAGGGATTGTACAGTACGAAATCACATAAAAACAGACTAATTCAAAAAAAAAAGATGTGGACCTTCCACTCAAATTGTCCCTTTTGGACAGGGATAGATAGGAAATATTGGAATCCCATTGGATTTCATTTCAATCGAGTAGTATACCATTATTACTACTACATTTAATTTATATTTATCGAAGTTGAGGAAGGAATCAAGGAATTTTTCCTACAGATTCTGAGAACTCGAGAATTTTTTTCTCCCTCGAGTCTTCAAGTTAAGGAAGATCTTTCTTTGCCTTGAAGAAAAGTTTTCTATTGAGAATTTCATTGATTGATCGTACCTGTATTGGAGTAATATGAATGACTCGATATTCACTCGATTTCTGGGCAAGAAGAATAAGATTCTGTAGGAGAGATGGCCGAGTGGTTGAAGGCGTAGCATTGGAACTGCTATGTAGACTTTTGTTTACCGAGGGTTCGAATCCCTCTCTTTCCGTATTAATTCACCAAGGTTACCAACCGCAATGTTTTAAATCAAATAACAGTTATTGATACCATTATTCCAAGAGTAAGACCTTTATTTGATAGAGATTCTTCCTAATTACTGTAGTACGGAAATACCAATACCGGAAAGAGTAGAAAGAGATAAAAATCTCACTGCCGACCCATTTGTGATACGTGAATGGTAGAAAAATCCGGATCAAACCCCCTATTTACTTGACTTTGGCATTTACTTGACTTTGGCGAAAAAAAAAAAGGGGGGGGACAAAATTGTCCGAAGCTTTGTTATTTTAGTTAGTTTAGGTCTGACGGGAATAATATTCTACGACTAGTAACTCTTTGATTTTCAAACCGACCCATTTCCTATCTATTATTTGATTTACTAATCCTTTATATTGGGATGGGTGAAAAGTCAAATGTTTTACCAATTTCTTGCGGGGGGATGAATCAATATGATTTTGAATCAGAGCTCTGGATCTTTGTTCATCCCTCGCAGTAATAATATCTCGGGGTTTGCAGCGATAACTCGGGATATCTACTATACGACCATTAACTAAAATATGTCTATGGTTAACTAATTGCCTGGCCCCAGGAATGGTCGAAGCCATACCCAACCGAAAAAGGATGTTATCCAAACGCATCTCAAGTAGTTGTAGTAAAACCCGACCTGTTGACCCTTTAGTTTTTCCAGCGATATGAACATATCTAAGTAATTGTCGCTCTGTCAGACCATAATGAAAGCGCAATTTTTGTTTTTCTTCTAGACGAATACGATATTGAGATTTTTTCCTGAAACGCGATTTCTTTCTTCTAAGATGACTTCCGGGTCTAGGTCTTTTACTGGTTAGTCCCGGTAAAGCCCCCAGACGGCGTATTTTTTTGAAACGAGGTCCTCGGTAACGAGACATAAAGACTCCTTTTTTGTTGAAATTGATTTCTAGAATGAATCTAGATTCAGGCTGAACTAAACGATAAACGAAGATAAATCTACTGAAGTGAAGTACTACAAAGAAGAATTAGATAAATTGGATCAATATATGGATTGCCTTATATATATATATATATATATATATATATATATTAGGAAGTTAAAGATCCTTTTCTTGATTTGTTCTGTAGAGATTTCACTGCCCCAATCCGTTTTTTTATTCATAATTGGAAGTTCCCGCGACATAATAGATCGGTGATCCTATAAAAGAAAAAAGGTAGGAATCCTTTCAATATTCCTTGATCTCAAGGAAATACTATCAATCATGGAAAAAATCGGACAAATAGAGAAAAGCCAGCTATCGGAATCGAACCGATGACCATCGCATTACAAATGCGATGCTCTAACCTCTGAGCTAAGCGGGCTCACATAACAGAAACGGTGCATAGGAGTTGGGTAAACTACCGGGACCCTTACTATCATTAATGAATAATTAATGATTTTTCATTATAATAAACTATTAACTAAACTACTAGTAACTGCTATTAACTATAAACTTTTTTATTATATTTCTATTTATTTATTATTAAAAATAAAAAAATAGAAAAATAGAAAATAATAAAAAAAAGAAAACATTTTCATTATATTCAATTAATTTAATAGTAGATTCATATGAATTTCATAGAATTCTATGAAATTCAATATGGTTAATTGATATCATAAGAAGCTTCTTATATATCTTATATAGTTAAGAATAGATGAAAAATTCTATCTATCTATACTATCTATCTATCTATCTATCTATATAGATAGATAGATATGGATCTTAATTCTATCTCTATCTATATAGATAGAGAATTTTGCTTCTATTATATATCTATTCTAAGATATTGAAAATTCTTAATAGAAGAGTTACTTATTATTATAATAGAAGAGTTACTTATTATTATTGGTCGATGAATTATTATTATTGTAGGTAAATTTAGAATTTATAGAAGAAATTCTTATTCTAATTTATTCATTCTAGTAATTTATTCATTCTAGTATTATATTAGTATTAGTTTGATTTGATTTTGAATTTCTTTTTGTTTTGAATTGAATTCAAAATGCAAAAGAAACTATTAGATTCTAACTAATATAGTTAGAATTAGTTATAGCAAATTCTATTAGAATTCTATTCGAATTAGGGCGGATCGGTCCTAAGGAAGGGATAAGGATGCAATCCAGATCATAATGAGATCTTCCCACGATTTCATTCGGAAAGAAGGGAGATAGAACAAAAAAAAAAAGAAGAATGAATATTGACCGTTCCAGTATTCCAACTCGCGCAGGAAAAATGAGAGGGAGAGAGACATGTATATGCGGGATATATCCATCCATATTGAATTGCGGATACATCCACAATAGAATCATTTATGATTGGACCAGGTTCCCCGGTAGCGATGAAAGAAGATGGGTAAGAAATGGAAGTAAACACTGATTTGATATTGAAATCAGTATCTAACGAATTCAATGGTTCCAATATAAATGAAAGAGGGGGGATCACAACAAGATCTCGGCGGGGATATGGCGAAATTGGTAGACGCTACGGACTTGATTGGATTGAGCCTTGGTATGGAAACCTACTAAGTGAGAACTTCCAAATTCAGAGAAACCCTGGAATGAAAAATGGGCAATCCTGAGCCAAATCCTGTGTTCAGAAAACAAGGTTCAGAAGGCGAGAATCAAAAAAGGATAGGTGCAGAGACTCAATGGAAGCTGTTCTAACAAATAGAGTTGACTACGTTGGTAGAGGAATTCTTTCCTTCTATCCAAACTACAGAAAGGAAAGGATGACCTTGTATACGTACGTATACATACTGAAATATCAAACGATTAATCACGACTCGAATCCGTATTTATTTTTTATAAAAAATTTCAGAATAGAAGGATTGTGAATCGATTCCAAGTTGAAGGAAGAGTCGAATATTCAGAGATCAAATCATTCATTCCCGAGTCTAATAGATCTTTTGAAGAACTGATTAATTGGACGAGAATAAAGATAGAGTCCCATTCTACATGTCAATACAGACAACAATGAAATTTATAGTAAGAGGAAAATCCGTCGACTTTATAAATCGTGAGGGTTCAAGTCCCTCTATCCCCAAAAAGAGCTATTTTCCCCCTAATTATTTATCCTCTTTTTTGTCAGTTCTTCCAAATTCGTTATGTTTCTCATTCACTCTACTCCTTCACAAATGGATCCGACCAGAAAAGTTTCTCTCTTATCACAAGTTTTGTGATAGATATAATCTAGGTACAAATGAACAGAAAATGAATGGGAAAGGAATCTCCACTATTGAATCATTCACAGTAATATCATTACTCTTATACAAAGTCTTCTTTTTGAAGGTCCAAGAAATTCCAGGACCTGGGTAAGATTTTGTAATGTTTTTTGAGTTTCTTTAATTGACATAGACCCAAGTCCTCTAGCAGGATGATGCATCGAGAATGGTCGGGATAGCTCAGCTGGTAGAGCAGAGGACTGAAAATCCTCGTGTCACCAGTTCAAATCTGGTTCCTGACACGTGGTTAATGTATCGTATCAAAAGGAGATTCATCCAAATGAATCGATATGGATCCCGATCCATATTTCTTAATCGCCTAGACCATGATACATATTTATCCATCTAGATATAGAAATCCATCTAGGTATATAAATAGATATCCTCTTTTTTTATTTAAAATGGGTAAGGAATATATGGGTAAGTAAGGTTAAGTAAGGTAAAGAAAAGAATGAAATTCAATTACCTTTTCTTTTTTGTTTGTTTATACTGTGCCTCCTCTCGCTCAAAAAGAATGTTAATACTTCATACATATCCGAAGTTAGTTGGCTTGGGTTGGATGAAAAAAAAAACCCAAAAGTCTAGTCTAAAGAGAGGAGTTGAAGGATAGAAATAGACAGGATTCATTTCGGATACATTACAAAAAAAAATGCGATTCTTTTCATTTCCGAATTTCACATTTTTCTTCATATTCTATTTCTTCACTCCCTTCTACGCGACTTTCCAGGGCCCATCTAAGTGATGTGCGCGGTACAAAGTTCATGGTGTAGAACTCTTTTTTTTTTTTTTATTCAT